TCATATTTGTTTTTTAAACAGAGCGAGAGAGACTTGATTTAACTTAGGTTAATCTAGGCCATAGGCAGACCTACGTCAAGATAAAACCCCCTTGAAACACTCTGGTAGTGTTCCTGAATCTGAATCCAAATAATGACTCAGAGCACATGGAGCCATCTCTTTTTGCGGTCAAAAAATATGGCAAACTGGCGGATCTTTATATCCGTTAATGAAAGAGCCCAATGCACAAAAATGCATGTTGGGTCTTTAAAACAGCTCAGATCACTTTGATTAGAATCAGTTTGGTCTGTTTTACCGAGAAAGTCTACGGTTCGAGTCCGTATAGCCCTAGAACCCTATTCATTCCAAAAATTTTGGAAGTTACAATTCTAAAACGAATCCGTTTTAAAACGCCAATCAAACCTAACCCCAGTCGAAGCGAATAATCCTTCATATGGGTAGAGGAATGACCATCCATATTTATGCCCAAGCTAAAGTTTGAAAAACGACTCTCTTTGGTACGTTTCATTGGAAAGATTGTCAACAATACAAAACAAAATAGGAATTTCTTCGTATACCTTTACCTAAACCTAGCAAAGGTAGTCTTCTCTTTCCGTATTCAATAAATTGAAATTCCTACCCACTACTTTAACTGGTTAAATAAGTAACAACCTCACAGGACAGAACAATGGGTTGCCCGGGATTCGAACCCGGAACTAGTCGGATGGAGTCGATAATGTTACCGGTAAAATAAGTAACAACCTCTCCCCAAGCCGTGCTTGCATTTTTCATTGCACACGGCTTTCCCTCTGTATACATCTAAAATTCAGTTCCGCCATTAGACAAAAAGTGGAATACTTAGACCCTTCTTATAAGTAAATTTCAGAATAGAAATAAGTAAAAATTTTGTTAATTCTTCATTATTGCTATTGATTATATTCAATTCTAATCAAAATTTCTATTTACGCGCTTTCATAACGAATCAGTCATGATTGGCCAAATCATTGATACAAATAATATCTAAATACCAAACCCTTTTTTGAGGGAACCTTCGCGAAATAAAAGAAGCTCTTGGAAAGGTCAAGGAAAGAACTTGTTCTTCCGCCGTAAAGAATTCTTCGAATAATTCCGATCCGAATCTTTTTAAAAAAGCCCGTACAGTACTTTTGTGTTTACGAGCTAAAGTTCTAGCACAAGAAAGTTGAAGTATATACTTTATTCGCGACAAAGTTTTTTTTTTTGAAGACCCGCTATAATAATGAGAAAGATTTCTGGATATACGTCCGAATCGGTCAATAATCTCAGAATCTGATAAATCGATCCAAATGGCCTTACTAATAGGATGCCCTAATATATTACAAAATTTGGCTTTAGCCAAGGATGAAATCAGGGGACTCGTTGGAAGAATAGTATCAAACTTCTTAATAGCATGATCGATTACAAATGAAGTTTCTAACATTTGATTACGTATCGTTGAAGTCTTTCGCCGCACACTTGAAAAATAACCGAGAAAGTCAAGAGAATGGTTTGCCAATTGGTTTATATGGATTCTTCGTGGTTGAGACCAAAGGTCAAAATAAGATTGCCAGAAATTGACAAAGTAATATTTCCATTTATGCATCAAAAGAGACGTGCTTTTTGAAGCGAGAATTGTTTTTCCTTGATACCTAACATAATGCATGAAAGAGTCCTTGAACACCCAGAAATTGGCTTCAAAAGCCCCGGTCAAGGTTTCTCTAAGATGCTCTATTTTTCCATAGAAATAGATTCGTTCAAGAAGCGTTCGAAAAGATGTTGATCGTAAATGAAAAGATTGGTTACGAAGAAAGACAAAGACGGATTCGTATTCATATACATGAAAATTATATAGGAAGAAGAAGAATCTTTGATTTCTTTCTGAAAAAGAAGGACTGACTTTCTTTGAAGTAAGAAGACTATTCCAATTATGAAATTCGTGGAGAAAGACTCTTAATAAATGCAAAGACGAAGCATCTTTTAGCCAATAGCGAAGAGCTTGCACCACGATTTCGAGATGGATTGGGTAAGGTATTAGGATATCGAACACATAATTTAAATGTGAAATTTTGTCCTCTAAAAAAGAAAAAATGGAATGAATTGATCGTAAATTAGCGGATTTGACTATCTCTTTCCCTTTCTTTTGGCGCTTTTCTAGGGAAGATAAGAATCGAAGCGAAAATGGAATTTCCATAATGACCGAAAATCCCTCGGATATCATTTGAAAATCAAAATTCTTATTGCGCCCCCAAAGTGGATTTTGTTTAGAATCATTCAGAGAAAGAATCCAAAAATTTGGGTCATACATTTGAGTAATTAAACGTTTCACAATGAGTAAGCTGAATTTATTATCATAACCTGCATTTTTCAACAAAATGCATCTTGTTAAACCATGATCATGAGCAAGTGCATAAATATACTCTTGAAAGATAAGTGGATATAAGAAGTCGTGTTGTTGAAATCTATCGAGCTCTAAAGAGCTTTGAAATTCCTCCATTTTAATGCTATTTGAACCAAAGGTAGAGGATTTTGGGAGTTATCAAATGATACAGAGTGCGATACAGTCAAAACAAGGTATTTTTCGAGTAAGATAAGGAAGCGATACCTCGGTAAACTTATCAACGGATTCTCGATCCTCTCTTTATTCCATTTTCTTGAAGTCGTTTATATTCGTTCTAGGATAACAAGATGGTTAGAAATCCTTTATTTTTTCAACCCAATCGCTCTTTTGATTTTGGAAATTTTGTTATCAATCTACTCTTTCTTATACACACACAGCTCCATTCTGGAATGGAGAATACTAATATTTAGGATTCATGAAAAAATTAAAGAATCCGCTTCTCGGATAAGCCCTTACCCGTATTCAGGCACTAATCTATTTTTAACGTCTAATTAGATCGGATAATCATTCAAATTAAGAATGGGAGCTCGTTGCTTTTTCGTTCCTTATAATTTCATTAAATTAATTGAAGCCAGAGGGCTCTATCCATTTATTTATTTGACCCAACTTGAAATTGAATCCATTTGACTCCCTTCCAATAAGTTAAACAAAGTTTTGTCCCGATCGGGAAAGAAGAAAAGATTCTCAGAACTCTTAGTTGCTACGACATGCTATTTTTTCCATTCATTCCCTTTTAGGATCAGTCGTGGTCTTCCAAACTTTACCGATGGTATGGATGAATTCATCACTTCATCTAAATGTGTAAAAGATCCGAGTCGCACTTAAAAGCCGAGTACTCTACCGTTGAGTTAGCAACCCGAATAGAAGAAAAAAGTCTGTAGATATAATCAAAAGGAAAAAAAAGATTCGACGAGCGAATCACAGCATAAAAACCCATTTTCGAATCGATTACGAACAGAAAACGTAATAACTCAGATGAAAATACAAGAAATTTTCCGATAACAGAAAAACCAGAATTAATGATAAATCCTTCCTTATGTCATTGTTATTCACGTTTTCACGCAAAAATGCGTCTATCAAAGCGCATCCAATGAACCCCTTTTTTGACTAACGTAAGGCAAAAACCAAACCGATGGGACGGAAATAAAGAGATCCCTTTTTATAAAGGGATCTCTTTATCACGCTGCATTATATTTGTTCAATGCATTGTTGTCAATATAAAGGAATATAATGGAAAAAGATAAGCAATTCGGTTGAAAAATATTCCAAAAAATAAGGACTTGAGTTAGATTGGCACTACATAGATATAAAAAAGTTTAGCTAGGGAAAGAAAAAATAAGAAGTCAAAAAAGATCTCTAATTTAGTCAATCAATAAATAAACAAAATAGAGAAAAGTTCGAGAAAGGGGTAGCATATACCCCCCTTATTTCCTTAAATTAATTCCATTTTATTTCATTGAGGCAAAGTTCGTTAAAAACCTCCGACTTCTTTAAAATGTCCCGAACGGTTTCTGTAGGCTGAGCACCCCTTTTAAGAAAATATAGAATAGCAGGAACGTTTAAATACGTTTGATTCTTTATCGGATCATAAAAACCCACTTTCTGAAGATCTCTTCCTTCTCGGCGAGAGCGAACATCAATTGCAACGATTCGATAAGTCGCACGTTGCTTTCTACCACAGCGTTTTAAACGAAGTTTAACCATAACATTCCTCTAATTTGGAACCCCTATGGAACTGATTCAATTATAGAATCATGACTAGTCATTGGTTCAGTCGGTACATAGACATAATAATGTCTATGTTTTATGAATAAATCTTCGACTGGCAGATTGGTTCTATGAACCATAGGATTGATTCGTTTAGTATTAATCCTCGGGGCTTATCGTTTTCAAACGGAGGAATGCCCCATGACAAAATCCAAGGTTCCAAGGATTGAGTTCGGTTTTTGGTTTTTGGGCCTCCTTTTGTAGGCGGGATTTAATAGTCCCTTGGAGGGCCTCCAGCGCATTACGATTTTTTGAGAGGCGTTTCATTTGGGAAGTGAGCCACCTTTCGCCTGCTGCACTTCCCGAGTGGAAAACTTCCAAAAAAATCTTACAAGTATCATTAGCATAGGTCTCGCAATGATCTTTATTGGAAGAGTGCGTGTAGCCCCGGCATTTTTTACGATGGGGGCACGTGAGCGCCCGTTCGTGCTCGTTCCGCTCAGAAATCAATTTTCTCCCAGTCTCCTTTGTTTTACGATGGGGGCACGTGAGCGCCCGTTCGTGCTCGTTCCGCTCAGAAATCAATTTTCTCCCAGTCTCCTTTGTTTGTGAAAAAATACTGTCTTTTTCCCACTCAGGAAACTTCTTCCCATTTATCCCGTCTTTCTTTATACCGTCTTTGGGACAATATAAAGAAAGACAGGTTCTCGAACGATGCTTGTAGTCTTTCGGGTGAGAAGTCCCCGGATAAGTCAAAAAGTCACACCCACAATAAGCACAATCAAATGTAGCGGCATTTTTATGTTGCATAATTTGCAAAAAACGAAGTTAATCAAAAATCGAATCCGACTTAATAATAAGTCAAACCGAACAGTAAAAATAAAAGTACTTAAAGTACTCAAAATCAAATGTGGAGTTCGATGTCTTAGAAATGTTATACTTAGAAATGTTATAATAAAATTAGGCGAATCCGAGATGTAGAAATAAAAGGACCTACAGTAAATAAGGTTATAGAAAATGTCCGTTATTTCAAGAAGTAAGGGCAATCACCATAGCACATCAAATGAAGATGTGCCTTGGGACGAAAGGGATCGAACCTTCGATTACCGGGACCAAAACCCGCCGCCTTACCACTCGGCCACGCCCCAAGGGCACATCGATATTGTTTTCATTTGCTGATTCATATTATACTCACAAGAAAAATTTTTTGCAACTACTCGCGTCACGTTTATTTTGTTTAGATAATTCATATTATATCGAACCTTCGATTACCGGGACCAAAACCCGCCGCCTTACCACTCAGCTACGCCCCATTGGGGCATTGATTTGTTTTCATTTGCTGATTCATATTATACTCAAAAGAAAGATTTGTTGCAACTACCCGTGTCACGTTTATTTTGTTTAGATAATTCATATTATATCGAACCTTCGAGTACCGGGACCAAAATCCGCCGCCTTACCACTCAGCTACGCCCCATTGACACATTGATTTGTTTTCATTTGCTGATTCATATTATACTCAAAAGAAAGATTTGTTGCAACTACCCGTGTCACGTTTATTTTGTTTAGATAATTCATATTCTATAGATAATTTATATTATTTTTTTACAATAAATCTTTTCACAGCCTGTCCAAATCTTTAGCGACAATTTTACGCTAAGAGATTATAGAGAAGAGATAATAGAGAAGAGATAATGGAATTATATAGATTCTCGGTTTGTGCTAGGAATTTGACCCGTGTAGGTATAGAATTCGACTGAATTTATTGATCATTAGATAGAATGTAATTAAAATAGTAGATGAAAATATGATTTCTTCTATTCGCCTTTGAGAATTGGAGGATTTTTGATTGGGCCGGTTCAAAGAAAAAGAAGTATTTTTTTGTCTACCTTACTTTCTTCCGTTTTCCTTATCTCAAGAACTCAATCAAATTGCAATTATCGCCAAGAACAAAATGTCTGCTATGCTTAATCTCTTTAGTTTGATCTGTATCTGTCTTAATTCTGCCCTTTATCCAACTAGTCTTTTCTTTGCCAAATTGCCCGAGGCCTATGCCTTTTTAAATCCAATCATAGATATTATGCCAGTCATACCCCTGTTCTTTTTTCTTTTAGCCTTTGTTTGGCAAGCTGCTGTAAGTTTTCGATAAGATACTTAATACTATCCTAGACGATCCTAGAAAATGCATGATTTCTTCGAGAAAAATTTCTAACGATTGATAAGTCTTTCCCGCATCAATCGTTGAGGCAAACGTTGAAATTCTTGGATCGCCGCGAGAAATCAAATCTGGCTCGCCAGATTTCCCTATTCTGGCCCTTTTTCCAGTGCAAGGCCTTAATTTCTATGTAATTTTATACAGAATTAGGGTCCCGCGCCCATATCTCATTATCGGCATGAAGTCATCTTGGGGAATCAAAGACTCTTATTTGGCCTGATAGACTTATTTTCGAGTTCGAGAAAGCACTTCATTTCTTGGTGTCAAAATAGAATATGGGGTAGAAAAATGGACGATCTATTCTCTTTTCTCGTTTTTTCCAAACAAAAAGGCTCTTGGAGATTGTGTAATGCTTACGCTTAAACTTTTCGTTTACACAGTAGTAATATTCTTTGTTTCTCTCTTCATCTTTGGATTCTTATCTAATGACCCAGGACGTAATCCTGGACGCAAAGAATAAAGGTTTTTTCGTTTTTCTATCTTGATTTTTGCATTTTCTTAAGATTTTTTATCTATTCCACACATTTAACTAGGAAAAAGGGGTTTGTGAAATTTGAAAGAAAAGAAAATATCAAGTCATCGACGAAAACGGAAAGAGAGGGATTCGAACCCTCGGTACGAATAACTCGTACAACGGATTAGCAATCCGCCGCTTTCGTCCACTCAGCCATCTCTCCCTATTGAAAAAGATAATTCTAATTATTAATATGTTACATTCCACATGAAAAAAGGATTCAAAACCGTCTTTCTTTCTCCTTCTTTATTTTGATTCTCAAGATATGTAAAACTTTTCTTAGCTATTCCGTTTCGATAAAGTCAAAACTCAAAAAAGCTAATATAAAGAAAACGAAAGATAAAGAACGAGGACTTCCTTGCTTTGATTTTCTTCGAAAGGCCCTTTTCTTTCCACGGACCTGGCCCGGTCACTACCCAACCGGGCCTTTTTTGATTCCATCAAATTCGAGCGAAATTTTTCTTATTTGACAACAAAAAAGACTTACTAGATTTTTTGACTATATTTCAAGCAAGACCAAAAAGAAAAAGGACTATTTCCATCCTTACTCGATAACTTTATCGAACTTAGTCTATCAAAAGTACCCTGTCCTATTAATTTTTCTTACTTTTTTAGTTACTTGACTGCTTTTCTCGAATAACGAAAATGAAACTTTAGACACTGCATTTT